AAAAATCCCTCCTGAAGCGTTTTTCAAATACAAAAAGTCAGTATCGTCCCGTGAATTAGTAAATTAGCGTAAGAATCTTTTGTACAGAATCAAAAGGGACAAGCCAATCTTCAGAAATTTCACTGTAAATGGAAAATACTTATACAACTAAAAATGCGGGAGAAAAAAAATGCAGGGTCGCTTGTCTACTTGGCTGGTCAAACATGGGCTAGTTCATAGATCTTTGGGTTTTGATTACCAAGGAATAGAGACTTTACAAATAAAGCCCGAAGATTGGCATTCCATTGCTGTCATTTTATATGTATATGGTTACAACTATCTGCGTTCCCAATGTGCCTATGATGTAGCACCGGGCGGACTGTTAGCTAGTGTATATCATCTTACGAGAATCGAGTATGGTCTAGATCAACCAGAAGAAGTATGTATAAAAGTATTTACCCCAAGGAAGAATCCTAGAATTCCATCAGTTTTCTGGGTTTGGAAAAGTGCGGATTTTCAAGAAAGAGAATCCTATGATATGGTAGGAATCTCTTATGATAATCATCCACGTCTGAAACGTATTTTAATGCCGGAAAGTTGGATAGGGTGGCCTTTACGTAAGGATTATATTGCTCCGAATTTTTATGAAATACAAGATGCTCATTGAATAAAATTAACAAAATAAGAAACTAATTTTCTTTTCAGTGCTACAGCTTCCGATATTCGAGGGATATTTGTTCGTTCTTTGACTCATTCATTATTTTATTCATAGATATGTGGACTAAAAAAAAGACAATCCAAATAAGGATTCGTCGGATTCTCCATTTTTGACGATATTTATTTCGAACGAGCCGAACAAATAAGATGAACTAAACAAGTTATGCATTATGAACTTTGTACCGCGCACATCCCTTTGATGAACAACTATATTATATAAAGTCACATATAAAAAATCACATAGGGTGGAATAAATAAATAGAAAAAATAGAATATGCAAGAAAATACAAAGAAATTAAAGAGTATCGTATCGGATTCAATTTGTACTGTATCTAAGATGGATCTTGGATATTCCCATCCTTCAAAACTCCCTTAAATTATACTTTAAAGTTTTTTAACTAACGAATTGAACCTTTCAAATACGAATTGAATTAAAAAGAGGTTAAGAATAAGGTAAGAATATAATATAGAATGTAAGAATTAGAATATAAATATAGAATAACATAGAAGTAGAAGAATAAAATAGAATTTTTCGATGGAATATTCGAATCTTTTTTGACCGAAAAGAGACATATTATTAATAAATAAAAACGAAGAGGAAACATAATTGAATTTTCTTCTTTGAAATACAAATACATATTTTTACATACTTTCATACACTCTTTACTCATCTAAAGGGGCTCCATCCCAAAATATCTAAATGGCTAAATTAGGTAGCATGATCCACATTATTATATTTTATTATATTAATGAATATGTATGTCGATCCAATCCATATCAATTAGTTTAATTAAATTATCGAATAGATACTCATAATCGTGTGTCAGGAACCAGATTTGAACTGGTGACACGAGGATTTTCAGTCCTCTGCTCTACCAGCTGAGCTATCCCGACCATTTCCGATGCACCGTCTTCCTCATTTTACTAAACGGCTTGGGTCTATGTCAATTAAAAAAGAAAGACGAAAAAGTATTCTAAAGTCTTATCTAGGACCTGGAATCTGTAAAATAAAAAGATGACTTCGTATGTTTCAATCCAAGTAATGATTTGTATTTTGATTGTTAATCATTCCAATTTTCAACAGGGATTACTTTGTTTACTCAAAGATGCTCATTTGCATGTGTATCAGATCTACCACAAGACTTCTGAAAAGAAAGTTTATGCAAAGAACCGAATGAGAAGGTTTGAACCGTTAACGAAAAGTAAAAATAAGATAAAAAATTATGGAGTCGAACGGCCTTTTTTGGGGATAGAGGGACTTGAACCCTCACGATTTCTAAAGTCGACGGATTTTCCTCTTACTATAAATTTCCTTGTTGTCAATATTAACATGTAGAATGGGACTCTATCTTTATTCTCGTCCGATTAATTAGTTATTTATCAGACTGTGGAGTGAATGATTTGATCAATCGATTTTTTCTTCAACTTGAAATCGATTCAATATTTTTATTTTCTTTTTCATAATTACATTAATTATTTGAGATAGTCTTTCGGTACGTATATGTATTTCTAGGGTTATCCTTTACTTTGTTTGAATCCGCAATTTTAACGAAAGGTTCCCTTACTTTACTAATGCAAGACAGTCAACTCCATTTATTAGAACAGCTTCCATTGAGTCTCTGCACCTATCCTTTTTTATTTATTCTGTCTATATAAACTTTTTTTTCATTTCAAAAAATCGGATTTGGCTCAGGATTGCCCCTTTTTTATTCCAGGGTTTCTCTGAATTTGAAAGTTATCCACTTAGTAAGTTTCCATACCAAGGCTCAATCCAATTAAGTCCGTAGCGTCTACCAATTTCGCC